ATACTAGAACCACGATGATTTAATAAAGCAAAGCCTCAAGTTAAACTCAAAGGTTCTCTGAGTAAGAACCCTTTGATGATCACTTATTTAATAAATGTAATGTAATGACTCAACAAAATCTAGAAAAGGAGTTGTCCTTCGGTATAGGCCTGAAGGAAGAAAAATCGTTTGATTTAGGAAATATTTATTTCAAATTTTTTGAGTCCGGTTGCGAGGTCTGAATAGTAGAATCATGGTTTTACTATTTCTTTTTCTTGTTACTATTTCTTTTCTTGATCTATTCTATATTAGATAGATTCCGTGCTCCAGATACTAGAATAACTATCCGACGAAATAGAATCATCTTGATAGAGATGACGGGACCATTCTCCGTATTATCAATAGGATCAATTATAACAAGTCACACACTCATATTCCGGAGATACCGAAACAAAAAAATTCCACGGTCGAACTACCAGAATGGTCTAGAAATCCGAGTCTTAAGTAAAGTCATTTTTTTGATTGAAAACTAGGACTTCATAGTTCTTATAAACTTAACTCATTGTAATTCCATCCAGTAAAACGGAAGAATTATAAATTTCCAAAATAATAGATAGGAATACCGCAAATAGGGCCATTGCGACCCCCATTAGTGGTGTAGTCCCCCAGCCCGGAGCTACTTTACCATATTCCGAATTCAATGGTTTCAATAAATCCCCTACAGTAGTTCGTCTTGGCCCAGATCTAGAACTATCCTCAACGGTTTGTGTAGCCATAAATCCTATTTAATCATTGGTTGAGATCTGTTGACTTTGTATACCATTCCGTTGTAGTTGTAAATAAACGATCTTCTTATAGATCCATTGTGATCTTTAAATTGTCTAAAAATGGAAACAGCAACCCTAGTCGCCATCTTTATATCTGGTTTACTTGTAAGCTTTACTGGGTACGCCTTATATACCGCTTTTGGGCAACCCTCTCAACAACTAAGAGATCCATTTGAAGAACACGGGGACTAGTTGAAGTAATGAGTCTCCCATATAGGGAGGCTCATTACTTCAATTGAGATAATGAAAAATTATTTCATTTTTTAGTTGGAACCTTAGGCGGTTCTCGAAAAAAGATAGCGAAAAAAATAATCCCTAAAGTCGAGACTAAAAGGAATGTATAAACCAATGCTTCCATAGATTCGATCCTGGTTTACAATTATAGCTTCCACGCCTATTCATTTGGCATCATTTACCATATAACATATAAAGTAAAGAAAAGAGTCAAAGAAAAGATGATGATTCAAGTCAAGATTTCTTCAGTACCCTAACCCTATGTCAAATCAAAAAAGAAGCGAAAGATACCAGAGCAATGTTGTATCAGACTACTTGTCTCTTTGTAGTTGGATCTCCAAGTTTTTGGAATGCTCCAAATTCCACTTGAGCATCCAAATCAGGATCAATACCAGCAAAAACATCTCTGAACAAGGTTCTAGCGCCATGCCAAATGTGTCCGAAAAAGAAGAGCAAAGCGAACGTAGCATGGCCAAAAGTGAACCAACCCCTTGGACTGCTACGAAAAACGCCATCAGATTTCAAAGTAGCCCGATCCAATTCAAAAATTTCACCTAATTGGGCACGTCTAGCATATTTTTTCACAGTCGCAGGATCACTATAACTAACTCCATTGAGTTCGCCACCATAGAACTCAACAGTTACACCTACCTGTTCAACACTATACTTTGATTCTGCCCTTCTAAAAGGAACATCGGCTCTCACAATTCCGTCTCCATCTACCAAAACTACTGGAAATGTTTCAAAAAAGGTAGGCATACGACGTACAAAAAGCTCGCGCCCTTCTTTATCTCTAAAGACAGGGTGTCCTAACCATCCAACAGCTATTCCATCCCCGTTGTCCATTGACCCTGCTCTGAATAATCCCCCTTTTGCCGGATTATTACCAATGTAATCATAAAAGGCTAATTTTTCGGGAATTTTAGACCAAGCTTCCGATAAACTAAGATTTTCGGCTAGTCCGGCGCTCACTCTTCGATATATTTCTTGCTGAAAGTATCCCTGATCCCACTGATAACGAGTGGGACCAAATAATTCGATTGGGGTAGTTGCTGAACCATACCACATAGTTCCAGCAACAATGAAAGCTGCAAAAAAAACAGCAGCGATACTACTGGAAAGTACAGTTTCAATATTGCCCATACGTAATCCTTTGTATAGACGTTGAGGCGGACGGACACTAAGATGGAATAAGCCTGCTAATATGCCCAATGTACCCGCTGCAATATGATGAGAGGCTATTCCTCCGGGAACAAAAGGATCAAAGCCTTCCGCGCCCCACGCTGGACTTACAGGTTGTACTTTTCCAGTTAGTCCATAAGGATCGGACACCCATATTCCAGGACCATATAAACCTGTTACATGAAATGCGCCAAAACCAAAGCAAGCCAACCCTGAGAGAAATAAATGAATTCCAAAAATCTTAGGCAAATCCAAAGATGGTTTGCCCGTACGTTCAT